ATTCCGGGAATTCCGTATTCAAGTCAATGATGCATTACATTAATTATATTCATAAAATTTTTTATAAAATAATAAAAATCTCAAAATATTTAATTCTATTTTTTTCTTATTTCTTATTATTTTTTTCTTATTTCTTATTAATTTAATAAAAAAATAAAGTAAAAGCGGGTAGCGGGAATCGAACCCGCATCGTTAGCTTGGAAGGCTAGGGGTTATAGTCGACGTTGATTCATCATTTTTAACGTCTCTAATTCAAAACTGAACGTGAAACTTTGGTTTCATTCGGCTCCTTTATGGAAGATGTATAAATTCCTATATTAAGACATGAACGAAAAAAAAAATTCCACCCATAACATCTATGTCAGCTTTTCTGTCTGAATGTATTCAGAACAACCCGCTTTCTAGACGATCCCTATAGAAAAGAGGGGGATTATATTATAACAACCTTTCTAGTTACTTCGTTCTCTATTTCTATGTGAGAGAATCCTTAGGAAAAGCATTTTGTTTCTACCGAGCTAAAAAAATTTGTCGATGTCTCTAGTAAACCAAAGTCATTGTTTAATAGCCATTTTGCTTCAATTTCCGTAATACAAATTCCAAATTAAAGATTTAGTTACGATTAGAAAGCCACTTTCTATCTTTATCCATGGATCCTTTACTCATACTTATTCAATTAGAAGTATTGATCTAATAAAAAAAAAATTATGTTTCGTAATCTCATAATCCAATTTTTCAATTTTTAATTGATTCTTGGATACAAATCACGAGAATGTATATTCTTCCTCGAATTTTTCATTGAGAGGTAAAGGATTAAATCCTTTTAAGAAATAAAGTTTTTGGTCGGAATGAAATATTAATCAAACCGAAAGACCCCTTAACTATATAAAGGATTATAGAACGAATCACACTTTTACCACTAAACTATACCCGCTACAATCCGATTATTGTATATAAATGAACCTTTTGTCGAACAAGAAAATGGGTCGTAATAAAAAGTTAAAAGAGTAAAAAGAAAGGATAGGATCATAAAATAATCATGAAAATTAGAGCGTTTACGTGTTGTATCAGAGAACCCAATGAGATTCGGAAAAGAGAATTCATTAAATTTCAATAACTAAAACTAAATAACAAGTGTTTTTTTGCCGGAGGTTTTTGACCTAGACGTCTCGACAAAACTACTTAAGCCATAACATACATGAAAATGTATTGTGCAAGAATCCACAGCTCCCTTTTTGTTATTTATTTACTTTACTAAAATAAAAGGAATAAAGAAAATAAAGAATAAATATAAAAAATTAAGAATTAAGATAAGAAACGACACTTTGATTCGATATCATTTGATTCTATATCATAGAAATCAAAAGAGTTTTTATGTTTCCAATCGTAATAACAAGCAAGTATTTTAGTTTTCAAATAAAAAAAAATTATTTATGATTCGTTGGAACAATAAATGGCGGGCCCGGCCTGGTCAGTACTTAGCCGGGCCGTGGAACTAAAAAGCACTCTCGGATGAAAAAAAATATTATGAAGGGCTCTTTCAATCCTTATTTTTTATAATGTAACATAGTATTATCCTTTTTCAATTGGGAGGAGAGATGGCTGAGTGGACTAAAGCGTCGGATTGCTAATCCGTTGTACGAGTTTTTCGTACCGAGGGTTCGAATCCCTCTCTTTCCGTTTTTGTTGATGACTTGGTATTTTCTTTCGAATTTTTCGCGAGCTCTTTTTATTTTTAATAGTTAAAAATGTGTAATAGATAAAATCCTACTAAGAACATTTTAAAATCAATCAAGGAAAACAAAAACCTTATCTTTTATTCTTCACGTCCAGGATTACGTCCTGGATCATTAGACAGGAATCCGAAAATAAAGAGAGAAACAAAGAATATCACTACCGTGTAAACAAATAGTTTGAGAGTAAGCATTACATAATCTCCAAGATTTTTTTTAGTAAAAAAGAGAATAGATTCTCCGTTTTTATACCGCATACCCTACTATTTTGATTTTTTATTTTGACACCAAGAAATAAAGTGGGGTGATCCAGATTTTTCGCGGTTGTACAAGAATTTCAATATTTGAATTGAGGGTGTAAGACTTATCTGATCTTATCAATTCTTTTCTTTGAATTTTTTTTTTTTCAATAAATCATGAATTTGTCTAGACATTATTAAATTAAAGATATCATCGAAAACTTACAGCAGCTTGCCAAACAAAGGCTAAGAGAAAAAAAAACAGGGGTATTACTGGCATAAAATCTACGATTGGATTTAAAAAAGCGTAGGCCTCGGGCAATTTGGCGACGAAAAAACTACTTGAATAAAGAGCAGAATTAAGACAGATACAGATCAAACTAAATATATTAAGCATAACAAACATTTTGTTCTTGAGGATAATTGTATTTTATTTATTTTGATTGAGTTATTAATAAATTGAGTTTTTTATTATTTTATTATTATAAATATGTTATTATTCATAGAAAAGAAAAATGAATAAAAAGAAAATAAGATAGACCAAAAAACTTTCTTTGATTTGAACTCACCCAATCAAAAATCCTTCAATTCTCAAATCAAAAGAGAATAGAATAAACCATACTTTCATACAATATCTTAATTGAATTATATGTAATGATCAATAAATTCTGTTTAATTCTACGTCTACATGTATAAAAATTCTAGTAATCTATTTTATAGATAATAGATATTTAGACTTGAGTTGACGAACAACCAGTACCAATATTAGTGTTTATTAGTGTCGACTAGAAATGGGGCGTGGCCAAGTGGTAAGGCAACGGGTTTTGGTCCCGCTATTCGGAGGTTCGAATCCTTCCGTCCCAGAACATACCTGACCCACGATCATTTTATTAATCTATAATAAAAAATAAAATATATATCTATTAAAATATATATCTATATCATAATCTATATCATAATAAAATATATCAAAATAAAGATTATCTTTTCGACCAGTCTTCCGTTTAAGAGTATAATATTGTTATAGAATGTGATTCTTATTTCTTTTTTTTTTTTTTATTATTAATCATATCTTTTTCACAAATTTAATCGAGTTCAAATAACACGCATATGAAACGAAATTTTGATTTGTTAAATATTACTGATTTTACAATATGAAATACGAAAAAATAACAACCTAAATCTTCAATCTTTCCTTACATCAGTCTTTTTTTTTTTATTAATCATTGATGGTTTAATCCAATATGGATTTATCTTTCTCTTAATGATGATAAAAAGCGAATGGTACTTACTGTAAAACCTTATGCAAATAATGATATAGGGTAGGAAACTATTCAATCAATTAAATCTTTTTAATGATTTCTTATGAGTTCTTGGTACTCTAAGAAGTGTGAAATTGTTGAATTTATCCTATCACGTTACTTGAAGATAGAGATTCAAAATAACTTGTTTATTCGTGTTTATTTATTCATGTTATGTTAGTTATAATTAAAAAAAAAATTATAAACAATGGGGTTAAATTAATTGAATTCTTGTTGAGACTTCGTCATACATTATCCATTCTTCATATAGAAGAAAAAAGTATAGATTATTATGTACCGACCGAACCGATGATTATTCACGATTCCATAATTGAATCAATTACATACTGGTTCCAAACTGAAGGAATGTTATGGTAAAACTTCGTTTAAAACGATGTGGCAGAAAGCAACGTGCGACTTGAAGGACATGATCAGCTGTGGATTCTTACATCCACCACTTTTTTATATTATATAGGAACGAAAGTGCTCTTGGCTCGACATCATTTGTTCTGTTCCACTGGAACCCTCATTTTTGAGAGTGTTGCCATGTAAATAGTACACGATGGAGCTCGAGTAGAACGTATTGATTAATTTCTCAAGGGCAAGAATCTAAGGTTAGTATCGATCAATAAATTGGAACAACTTCGTAAGTATATTTTAGATATATAAATCTAAAGGATCCAATTCGATAAAATTTAAAAGTTAATTTTGTTGGAATTGGTAAAACTCTTTTGATCAAATCAAAAGTAAAGTGTATTACGTAGGAATCAACCATTCATACGATTCTTTGATAGAAAGAAATCACAAAAAATGGTATGTTGCTGCCGTTTTGAAACGATTTAAAGATCACCGAAGTAATGTCTAAACCCAATGATTCAAGGCAAAGATAAAGATCCTGGAACAAGGAAATACCGTTTTCAATTGTCTCAACAACCAGATCATATTTAAGAATCAAAATAGATTCTAAAGGAGACAGACAAAAAGGGTTAGAGACCACTCAATAAATTTAATACCTAAAAGGTTTCTTTTGAGTTATTTGAGAGTTATTCAACTTGAGTTATGAGGATACAAATAATTTTTTTTTTTTGGGGGGGGGGGGAGACTAAGAAAAAGTATTTAAACTAAAATCAATAATATAATGAATTTGATGATTTTATGGATCTATTTGTTATTATGATTCTATACATAGACATAATTTAGAATTTTCTCGAGCCGTACGAGGAGAAAACTTCTTATACGTTTCTAGGGGGGGGGGAGTATTGTTCATCTATCCCAATGAGCCATTTATCGAATCGTTGCAATTGATGTTCGATCCCGACGAGAGGGAAGAGATCTTCGTAAAGTGGGTTTTTATGACCCGATAAAGAATCAAATCTATTTAAATGTTCCTGCTATTCTATATTTCCTTGAAAAAGGTGCTCAACCTACAGGAACTGTTCATGATATTTCAAAAAGGGCGGGGGTTTTTACGGAACTTCGCCCTAATCAACAAATAAAATTCAATTAATGAAATAAAAAAAATGTGGATGATTTGTATATAGCCTTGTATAACCTTTTTGTTTCTTTGCTATTTCCTCTTTTGTTCTATTTATATCATACTAAATTTATTATTGTTACTATAAAATATAAAAGAGTGTCTTTTATAACGACAAAAATCTATTTATATTTTATTGATATAAATTTTATTGATATATATAAAATAGATAGAAAAAGATTAAGTGAATAAATAA